GTGTAATGCGATTTTACTGCTGTCTTCTTTATTATTATTGATAGGAATTTTCTTGTTAAGACCCTATGAATCAATTCAAAAAACCTCAGATTCATACCAGAACCACGATGATTTTCAAAAAAACCTTAAATCGAAGTCCAAAAATTCCCTGAGTAAGAACTGCTGGATCATCACTTATTTAATGAATAGATATAATGAAACAAAATCCAAAGAAGTTTGTCCTTTGATCAAAATAAAGATAAGCGGCGGCAGTTAAAAAGAATCAAAATCTTTCAATTTCTTCTTCTAACTCTTTCAAATTTTTTGTAAGTCCGGTTGCGAGGTCTAAATATAAATATTAAGTATGAATCATAGTTCTAATACTTTAGAATCTATTTTCTATATTCCGTGCTTCAGATACTAGAATAAATATCTGACGGGATAAAGCCATCTCTATCAAGATGACGGATCCATTTTTTGTTCTGTACTATCAATAGGATCAATTATAACAAGTCACACACTCATATTCCGGAAATACAGAAACAAAGAAGTTTCACGGTCGAACTGCCAAATCGAAATAGAATGGGCTAAAAATCAAAGACCTAAATGCTAAACTTGACTTTCTATTGAAAAGCTAGTTAGTCGGTTCTGGTGAACTAATTCATAGAAATTTCGTCCAGTAAAATGGACGAATTATAAATCTCTAAAATAATAGAGAGAAATATCGCAAATAGAGCCATTGCAACACCCATCAAAGGAGTCGTTCCCCACCCCGGAGCTACTTTACCATATTCTGAATTCAATGGTTTCAATAAATCCCCTACAACAGTTCGTCTTGGACCAGATCTAGAACTACCCTCAACGGTTTGTGTAGCCATAAATCCTATTTGTTATTCATTGAGATCTGTTGACTTTGTATACCATTCCGCTGTAAATAAAGGATCTTACCCTATAGATCCATTGTGGTCTTGATATTCTATAATAATGGAAACAGCAACCCTAGTTGCCATCTTTATATCAGGTTTAATAGTAAGTTTTACTGGGTATGCCTTATATACTGCTTTTGGGCAACCCTCTCAACAACTAAGAGATCCATTCGAAGAACATGGGGACTAGTTGAAGTAATGAGCCCCCAATATCCCAATATTGGAGGCTCATTGCTTCAATTGAGATAATGAAAAATCATTTCATCTTTTTAGTTGGAACTTTAGGGGGTTCTCTAAAAAAGATAGCGAAAAAAAGGATTCCTAAAGTCGAGACTAAGAGGAATGTATAAACCAATGCTTCCATAGATTTGATCGTGGTTTACAATTATAGCTTTCATACCTGTTTTGGGGAGGATTATCTCCCGGATAAAGAAAAAGAAAGAACAAGAGTAAAACAAAATGCAATGATTCAAATCATGATTTAGTCAGTTCCCGATATCAAATTCAAATCACAACAAAAACAAAAAAAGTCGAATCGAAAAGGAACAAACGAATGTTCTATCAGACTACCTGTCTTCTTGTAGTTGGATCTCCAAGTTTTTGGAATGCTCCAAATTCTACTTGAGCATCCAAATCTGGGTCGATACCAGCAAAAACATCTCTGAACAGGGTTCTAGCACCATGCCAAATGTGCCCGAAAAAGAAGAGCAGAGCAAACGAAACATGTCCAAAAGTAAACCAACCCCTTGGACTGCTACGAAAAACACCATCCGATTTTAAAGTAGCACGATCTAATTCAAAAATTTCACCCAATTGAGCACGTCTAGCATATTTTTTCACAGTAGCAGGATCACTATAACTTACTCCATTGAGTTCGCCACCATAGAATTCAACAGTTACACCTACTTGTTCGACACTATACTTCGATTCTGCCCTTCGAAAAGGAACATCAGCTCTAACAATTCCGTCTCCGTCTACCAAAACAACCGGAAATGTTTCAAAAAAAGTAGGCATACGACGTACAAAAAGTTCACGCCCCTCTTTGTCTCTAAAGATAGGATGTCCTAACCAACCGACGGCTATTCCATCTCCATTGTCCATTGAGCCCGCTCTAAACAATCCTCCCTTTGCCGGATTATTGCCGATGTAATCATAAAAAACTAATTTTTCAGGAATTTTAGACCAAGCTTCTGATAAACTTTGATTTTCGGCTAGCCCAGCACCAACTCTTCGATATATTTCTTGCTGGAAGTATCCCTGATCCCATTGATAACGAGTGGGACCAAATAATTCAATCGGGGTAGTTGCTGAACCATACCACATAGTTCCAGCAACAACAAAAGCTGCAAAAAAGACAGCAGCGATACTACTGGAAAGGACGGTTTCAATATTTCCCATACGCAATCCTTTGTATAGACGTTGAGGTGGACGCACACTAAGATGGAAAAGGCCCGCTAATATGCCCAATGTCCCTGCTGCAATATGATGAGAGGCTATCCCCCCCGGAACAAAAGGATCAAAACCTTCCACGCCCCATGCGGGATTTACGGATTGTACCCTTCCGGTTAGTCCATAAGGATCGGACACCCATATTC